GTTAATGTAGCTTAAACACTTACTAAAGCAAGACACTGAAAATGTCTAGATGGGCCTAGCCAACCCCATTAACATTTAAAGGTTTGGTCCCAGCCTTTCTATTAGTTCTTAACAGACTTACACATGCAAGCATCTACATCCCAGTGAGAACGCCCTCTAAATCATAAGGATCAAAAGGAGCGGGTATCAAGCACACTAGCACTAGTAGCTCACAACGCCTCGCTTAGCCACACCCCCACGGGACACAGCAGTGATAAAAATTAAGCCATGAACGAAAGTTTGACTAAGTCATGTTAATCAAGGGTTGGTAAATTTCGTGCCAGCCACCGCGGTCATACGATTGACCCAAATTAATAGAAGCACGGCGTAAAGAGTGTTAAGGAACTACATAAAATTAAAGTCAAATCTTAATTAAGCTGTAAAAAGCCCTAATTAAAATTAAGCCAAACTACGAAAGTGACTTTAGTATAATCCGATCACACGACAGCTAAGACCCAAACTGGGATTAGATACCCCATTATGCTTAGCCGTAAACCCTAGTAGTCACAAAAACAAGACTATTCGCCAGAGTACTACTAGCAACAGCCTAAAACTCAAAGGACTTGGCGGTGCTTCATATCCCTCTAGAGGAGCCTGTTCTGTAACCGATAAACCCCGATCAACCTCACCAACCCTTGCTACTTCAGTCTATATACCGCCATCTTCAGCAAACCCCAAAAGGGAATGAAAGTAAGCATAACCATCCTACATAAAAACGTTAGGTCAAGGTGTAACCTATGAGTTGGAAAGAAATGGGCTACATTTTCTACACTAAGAACATCTCCTATACCCACACGAAAGTTTTTATGAAATTTAAAAACCAAAGGAGGATTTAGTAGTAAATCAAGAGCAGAGTGCTTGATTGAATAAGGCCATGGAGCACGCACACACCGCCCGTCACCCTCCTCAAGTACCCTAGCTAGAGCCCCTGTTCATTAACTCAGGCCAAGCAATCCATACGAGAGGAGACAAGTCGTAACAAGGTAAGCATACCGGAAGGTGTGCTTGGACAAAACAAGATATAGCTTAAATAAAGCATCTAGTTTACACCTAGAAGATTCCACAACCCGTGCATATCTTGAACCAGCTCTAGCCCACACCCTCCACACTTCTACTATCAAGAACTAATCAAATAAAACATTCACCATACATCTAAAGTATAGGAGATAGAAATTTAAACATCGATGGAGCCATAGAGATAGTACCGTAAGGGAAAGATGAAAGAAAATTCTAAAAGTAATAAAAAGCAAAGCTTACCCCTTGTACCTTTTGCATAATGACTTAACTAGTAATAACTTAGCAAAGAGAACTTAAGTTAAACTACCCGAAACCAGACGAGCTACTTATGAGCAGCACCTAGAGCGAACTCATCTATGTGGCAAAATAGTGAGAAGACTTATAAGTAGAGGTGAAAAGCCTAACGAGCCTGGTGATAGCTGGTTGTCCATGAAAAGAATCTCAGTTCAACGTTAAATATTACTAAAAATCAATGCCAAGCCTTAACGTATATTTAACTGTTAATCTAAAAGGGTACAGCTTTTTAGAAATGGGTACAACCTTAACTAGAGAGTAAAATCAAACATATACCATAGTTGGCCTAAAAGCAGCCATCAATTAAGAAAGCGTTCAAGCTCGACAACAAAACAATGTCTTGATTCCAATATAAAATAAATCAACTCCTAGCCTGACTACTGGACTAATCTATACAATCATAGAAGCAATACTGTTAATATGAGTAACAAGAAATTTTTCTCCTAGCACAAGCTTACATCAGTAGCTGATAATATACTGATAATTAACAGCAAATAAATAAACCCCAACACTAAACCATTTATTAGTATACTGTTAACCCAACACAGGCGTGCACTAAGGAAAGATTAAAAAAAGTAAAAGGAACTCGGCAAACACAAACCCCGCCTGTTTACCAAAAACATCACCTCTAGCATAACTAGTATTAGAGGCACTGCCTGCCCAGTGACTAACCGTTAAACGGCCGCGGTATCCTGACCGTGCAAAGGTAGCATAATCACTTGTTCTCTAATTAAGGACTTGTATGAATGGCCACACGAGGGTTTTACTGTCTCTTACTTTTAATCAGTGAAATTGACCTCCCCGTGAAGAGGCGGGGATAACAAAATAAGACGAGAAGACCCTATGGAGCTTCAATTAATCAGCCCAAATATTATAACCTTAAACCACCAAGGGATAACAAAATCTTATATGAGCTGACAATTTCGGTTGGGGTGACCTCGGAGTACAAAAAACCCTCCGAGTGATTAAAACCTAGGCCCACTAGCCAAAGTATAACATCACTTATTGATCCAATCCTTTGATCAACGGAACAAGTTACCCTAGGGATAACAGCGCAATCCTATTCTAGAGTCCATATCGACAATAGGGTTTACGACCTCGATGTTGGATCAGGACATCCTAATGGTGCAGCCGCTATTAAGGGTTCGTTTGTTCAACGATTAAAGTCCTACGTGATCTGAGTTCAGACCGGAGCAATCCAGGTCGGTTTCTATCTATTATGCATTTCTCCCAGTACGAAAGGACAAGAGAAATGAGGCCAACTTCAAACAAGCGCCTTCAAACAATTAATGACCTAGTCTCAACTTAATAACTAAGCACAAATTGAACCTGCCCAAGACCAGGGCCTTGTTGAGGTGGCAGAGTTCGGCAATTGCATAAAACTTAAACTTTTACACCCAGAGGTTCAAATCCTCTCCCCAACAAAATGTTTATAATTAACATTCTAATGCTCATTCTTCCTATCCTCCTAGCCGTAGCATTCCTAACACTAGTAGAACGCAAAATCCTAGGTTACATGCAATTTCGAAAAGGGCCAAATATCGTAGGACCACATGGCCTACTCCAACCCTTCGCTGATGCAATCAAACTATTCACTAAAGAACCCCTTCGACCAGCTACATCCTCCACTACCATATTCATTATCGCACCAATACTAGCCCTAACCCTGGCCCTCACTATATGAAGCCCCCTACCAATACCATATCCCCTCATCAATATAAATCTAGGAGTATTATTTATACTAGCAATATCCAGCCTAGCCGTCTACTCAATCCTATGATCCGGCTGAGCCTCCAACTCGAAATACGCACTAATCGGAGCCCTTCGAGCAGTAGCACAAACAATCTCATATGAAGTAACACTAGCTATTATTCTCCTATCAGTACTCCTAATAAATGGCTCATACACCCTATCAACACTAACCACAACACAAGAACAACTATGACTACTATTCCCATCATGACCCTTAGCCATAATATGATTCATCTCCACTCTAGCAGAAACCAACCGAGCCCCTTTTGACCTAACAGAGGGAGAATCAGAACTTGTATCGGGCTTCAACGTAGAATACGCAGCAGGTCCATTCGCCCTATTTTTCCTAGCAGAATACGCCAACATCATTATAATAAATATATTCACAGCTATTCTATTCCTAGGGACATATCACAACCCCTATAACCCAGAATTATACACAACAAATCTTATTATCAAAACATTATTACTCACAACATCCTTTCTATGAATTCGAGCATCCTATCCCCGATTCCGATACGACCAACTAATACACTTACTTTGAAAAAATTTCCTTCCTCTAACACTAGCCCTTTGTATATGACATATCTCACTACCAATCATAACCGCAAGCATTCCCCCTCAAACATAAGAAATATGTCTGACAAAAGAGTTACTTTGATAGAGTAAATAATAGAGGCCCATAATCCTCTTATTTCTAGAATAATAGGAGTCGAACCTACCCTTAAGAATTCAAAGTTCTTCGTGCTACCATATTACACTACAATCTATAGTAAGGTCAGCTAAACAAGCTATCGGGCCCATACCCCGAAAATGTTGGTTTATATCCTTCCCATACTAATAAACCCATTTATCTTTATTCTCCTCCTAACAACCCTTATCCTGGGTACAATAATAGTAATCACCAGCTCTCACTGACTACTAGCCTGAATTGGCTTCGAAATAAACATAATAGCCTTTATCCCTATCATAATAAAAAACCCTAGTCCACGAGCCACGGAAGCCTCTACTAAATACCTTCTAACACAAGCCAACTGTTCCGCATTACTCATAATAGCAGTTATTATTAACTTAATATATTCCGGCCAATGAACCATCACAAAACTATTCAACCCAACAGCATCCATTCTCATAACAGTAGCCCTAGCCATCAAACTAGGACTAGCCCCCTTCCACTTCTGAGTTCCAGAAGTAACACAAGGCATTCCCCTAGCCACAGGAATAATCCTGTTAACATGACAAAAACTAGCACCCCTATCAATCTTATACCAAATCGCACCTTCAATCAATCTACACCTAATATTAACTATATCCCTACTTTCTATCTTAATTGGAGGCTGAGGTGGACTAAACCAAACACAACTCCGAAAAATCATAGCTTATTCATCAATCGCCCACATAGGGTGAATAACAACCATTTTACTATATAATCCAACTCTAACATTACTAAATCTACTAATTTATATCACAATGACTTTCACCATATTCATACTATTCATTCAAAACTCAACTACTACTACATTATCACTATCCCAAGCCTGAAACAAAACACCCATTATCACAACCCTTACCATACTCACCCTGCTCTCAATAGGAGGACTCCCACCACTATCAGGATTTATACCCAAATGAATGATTATCCAAGAACTAACAAAAAATGACATCCTTATTATACCAACATTCATAGCCATCACAGCACTACTCAACCTGTATTTCTACATACGCCTCACCTACTCCACAGCACTAACACTATTCCCCTCCATAAACAACATAAAAATAAAATGACAATTCAACCCCACAAAACGAGCCACCCTCCTACCAACAGCAATCGTAATATCCACAATATTACTACCCCTCACACCAATACTCTCAATCCTACTATAGGAGTTTAGGTTAAAACCTCAGACCAAGGACCTTCAAAGCCCTAAGCAAGTATAATTTACTTAACTCCTGTCCAATAAGGACTGCAAGACTATATCTTACATCAATTGAATGCAAATCAAACACTTTAATTAAGCTAAATCCTCACTAGATTGGAGGGATACATCTCCCACGAATTTTTAGTTAACAGCTAAATACCCTAATCAACTGGCTTCAATCTACTTCTCCCGCCGCGAGGAAAAAAAGGCGGGAGAAGTCCCGGCAGGATTTGAAGCTGCTTCCTTGAATTTGCAATTCAAAATGATCATTCACCACAGGACTTGGTAAAAAGAGGACTTAACCTCTGTCTTTAGATTTACAGTCTAATACCTACTCGGCCATTTTACCTATGTTCATAAACCGCTGACTATTCTCAACCAACCACAAAGACATCGGCACCCTGTATTTACTATTTGGTGCCTGAGCAGGAATAGTAGGCACCGGCCTAAGCTTACTAATTCGCGCTGAGCTAGGCCAGCCTGGCACACTAATCGGAGACGACCAAGTCTACAATGTATTGGTAACAGCCCACGCCTTCGTAATAATCTTTTTCATGGTCATGCCTATTATAATTGGCGGATTCGGAAACTGACTAGTCCCCCTAATAATTGGAGCACCCGACATAGCTTTCCCCCGTATAAATAATATAAGCTTCTGACTACTTCCCCCTTCTTTTTTACTTCTAATAGCATCTTCAATAGTCGAGGCTGGTGCGGGTACAGGCTGAACTGTATATCCTCCTTTAGCCGGAAACCTAGCACATGCAGGAGCCTCAGTTGACCTTACCATCTTCTCCCTACACCTAGCCGGCGTATCCTCAATCCTCGGAGCCATCAACTTCATCACAACTATCATCAATATAAAACCACCTGCTATAACCCAATATCAAACTCCCCTTTTCGTATGATCCGTCCTAGTCACAGCAGTACTACTCTTACTATCATTACCCGTCTTAGCAGCCGGAATCACTATACTACTTACTGACCGAAACCTAAATACAACCTTCTTCGACCCTGCAGGTGGAGGAGACCCCATCCTATACCAACACCTATTCTGATTCTTTGGTCACCCCGAAGTATATATCCTAATTCTCCCTGGGTTCGGAATAATTTCACACATTGTGACTTATTACTCAGGAAAAAAAGAACCTTTCGGTTATATAGGAATAGTCTGAGCTATAGTATCCATTGGGTTTTTAGGCTTTATCGTATGAGCCCATCACATGTTTACAGTAGGTATAGACGTTGACACACGAGCATATTTCACATCAGCTACTATAATCATTGCCATTCCCACAGGAGTAAAAGTCTTCAGCTGATTAGCAACACTACACGGAGGTAACATTAAATGATCTCCTGCTCTAATATGAGCCCTAGGTTTCATCTTCCTCTTCACAGTAGGCGGCCTAACTGGTATTGTCCTAGCCAACTCATCACTAGATATTGTCCTACACGACACCTACTACGTAGTTGCTCATTTCCACTATGTATTATCAATAGGAGCAGTTTTCGCCATCATGGGAGGTTTTGTCCACTGGTTCCCACTATTCTCAGGGTATACACTTAACCCTACATGAACAAAAATTCACTTCATAATCATATTTCTAGGTGTAAACCTAACATTCTTTCCGCAGCACTTCTTAGGCCTATCCGGTATACCTCGACGGTACTCCGACTACCCAGACGCCTATACAACATGAAATACCATTTCATCCATAGGCTCCTTTATTTCACTAACAGCAGTTATACTAATAATCTTCATTATCTGAGAAGCATTCACATCCAAACGAGAAGTACTAGCAGTAGATCTTACCACTACCAACCTCGAATGACTAAACGGATGCCCCCCACCATACCATACATTCGAAGAACCAGCATTCGTCAACCCAAAATATTCAAGAAAGGAAGGAATCGAACCCTCTCCCATTGGTTTCAAGCCAACATCATAACCACTATGTCTTTCTTTATAAACGAGATATTAGTAAAACCTTACATAACTTTGTCAAAGTTAAGTTACAAGTGAGAATCCTGTATATCTCCATGGCATATCCATTTCAATTAGGCTTCCAAGATGCAACATCACCTATTATAGAAGAACTCCTACACTTTCATGACCACACACTAATAATCGTCTTCCTAATTAGCTCCCTAGTCCTATACATTATTACCCTGATACTCACGACCAAACTAACACACACCAGTACTATAGACGCCCAGGAAGTAGAGACCGTTTGAACTATCCTTCCAGCCATCATCCTAATTTTAATCGCCCTACCTTCCTTACGAATCCTTTACATAATAGACGAAGTTAATAACCCCTCCCTCACTGTAAAAACAATGGGCCACCAATGATACTGAAGCTACGAATATACTGACTACGAAGACCTAAGCTTCGACTCTTACATAATCCCAACATCAGATCTAAAACCAGGAGAACTACGATTATTAGAAGTAGATAATCGAGTTGTCTTACCCATAGAAATAACAATCCGAATACTAGTCTCATCAGAAGACGTACTACACTCATGAGCCGTACCCTCCCTAGGCCTAAAAACAGATGCAATCCCAGGACGCCTAAACCAAACAACCTTAATATCAACACGACCAGGCCTATTCTATGGACAGTGCTCAGAAATCTGCGGCTCAAACCACAGTTTTATACCAATTGTCCTAGAAATGGTACCCCTAGAAATCTTTGAAAAATGATCTGCATCAATACTATAACGTCGTTAAGAAGCTAAATTAGCGTCAACCTTTTAAGTTGAAGACTGAGAGCTTATAACTCCCCTTAATGACATGCCACAATTAGATACATCAACATGACTCCTCACCATCCTTTCTATATTCTTAGCCCTCTTTATGCTATTCCAACTAAAAATCTCAAACCACTCCTACTTCCCTAGCCCTAAACCAATATATACCAAAACACAAAAACAACAAACCCCTTGAAACACCACATGAACGAAAATTTATTTGCCCCTTTTATAATCCCAACAATACTAGGCATTCCCGTTATCACTCTAATTATCATCCTCCCATCTATCCTATTTCCCACACCAAACCGACTAGTCAACAACCGTACAATCTCCATTCAACAATGACTGACTAAACTCACATCAAAACAATTAATAAGTGTACACAGTCCTAAAGGACAAACTTGATCTCTAATACTCATCTCACTATTCCTATTTATTGCCTCTACTAATCTCCTTGGAATGTTACCTCATTCATTTACACCTACCACTCAACTCTCAATAAACGTAGGAATAGCTATCCCCCTATGGGCCGGTACCGTTATCACAGGCTTCCGCAACAAAACAAAAATATCTCTAGCACATCTGCTACCACAAGGTACGCCCACCTTTCTCATCCCTATATTAGTAATTATTGAAACTATTAGCCTATTCATTCAACCAGTAGCACTAGCCGTACGACTAACCGCCAACATCACAGCAGGTCACTTACTAATACATCTAATTGGAGAAACAACCCTTGTATTAATAAATACCAGCTTCTTAATAGCACTCATCACTTTCACTATCCTTGCTCTATTAACTATTCTTGAATTCGCTGTAGCCCTAATTCAAGCTTACGTATTTACCCTCCTAGTCAGCTTATACCTCCATGATAACACATAATGACCCACCAAACTCACTCATATCACATAGTAAACCCCAGCCCTTGACCCCTTACTGGAGCTCTATCAGCACTTCTCATAACATCAGGCCTAATTATATGATTCCATTTTAACTCAATAATCTTACTAACCCTAGGCCTATCAACAAATATTCTAACAATATATCAATGATGACGAGACATCATCCGAGAAAGCACCTTCCAAGGTCACCACACACCAACCGTCCAAAAAGGACTACGATACGGAATAATCTTATTTATCGTCTCAGAAGTCCTATTTTTCACAGGCTTCTTCTGAGCCTTCTACCACTCAAGCCTTGCTCCCACTCCAGAACTAGGCGGATGTTGACCACCAACAGGCATCCGCCCCTTAAATCCCTTAGAAGTTCCCCTCCTCAACACTTCCGTACTGCTAGCCTCTGGCGTATCTATTACCTGAGCCCACCATAGCTTAATGGAAGGAAATCGCAAACACATACTTCAAGCGCTCTTCATCACAATTGCACTAGGCCTCTACTTTACCCTATTACAAGCATCAGAGTACTACGAAGCCCCCTTCACAATCTCAGACGGAATTTATGGCTCTACATTCTTTGTGGCTACAGGTTTTCACGGACTACATGTAATTATTGGATCAACATTCCTCATCGTTTGTTTCCTACGTCAAGTAAAATTCCACTTTACATCAAATCACCATTTCGGCTTTGAAGCTGCCGCTTGATACTGACACTTTGTAGACGTCGTATGACTATTTCTTTACGTATCTATCTATTGATGAGGTTCCTAGTCCTTTTAGTATTAACAAGTACAACTGACTTCCAATCAGTTAGTTTCGGTACACCCCGAAAAAGAACAATAAACCTTCTACTAACATTATTAACAAATATAACCTTAGCTATACTACTCGTATTTATTGCCTTCTGACTCCCTCAACTAAACGTATACGCAGAAAAAACAAGTCCATATGAATGCGGATTTGACCCCATAGGATCAGCCCGCCTACCTTTCTCCATAAAATTTTTCCTGGTAGCCATCACCTTTCTCCTCTTTGATCTAGAAATTGCCCTCCTACTTCCCCTTCCCTGAGCAATCCAATCAAACAACCTAAACACAACACTCACAATAGCCCTATTCTTAATCTCTCTACTAGCAGCTAGCTTAGCTTATGAATGAACCCAAAAAGGCCTAGAATGAGCCGAATATGGTATTTAGTTTAAAATAAAACAAGTGATTTCGACCCACTAGACTGTGACTAGATTCACAATTACCAAGTGACCTTAATTCATATAAACATTTTCATAGCCTTCAACATGTCCCTCGTGGGCCTATTAATATATCGATCCCACCTAATATCCGCATTACTCTGTCTAGAGGGTATAATACTATCACTTTTTGTCCTAGCAACCCTTACAATTCTAAGCTCACACTTTACCTTAGCCAACATGATACCTATTATCCTCCTAGTCTTCGCAGCCTGTGAAGCAGCTATCGGACTAGCTTTATTAGTTATAGTATCCAACACATACGGTACCGACTACGTGCAAAGCCTTAACCTCCTCCAATGCTAAAATTTATTATCCCCACAATCATATTAATACCTCTAACTTGAATATCAAAAAACAACATAGTCTGAATTAACTCCACAACCCACAGTCTATTAATTAGCTTTTCAAGCCTACTCCTCCTTAATCAACTCAACGACAACAGCCTTAATTATTCACTAATTTTCTTCTCCGACCCCCTTTCCACCCCACTTCTAATCCTGACAATATGACTTCTCCCCTTAATACTAATAGCAAGCCAATCACATCTTATTAAAGAACCACCAATCCGAAAAAAACTCTATATTACAATACTAGTTACGCTACAAGCCCTCCTAATCATAACGTTCACCGCTACCGAATTAATCCTATTTTACATTATATTTGAAGCCACATTAATCCCTACCCTTATCATTATTACTCGCTGGGGTAACCAAACAGAACGACTTAACGCAGGACTATATTTCCTGTTTTACACACTAGCTGGATCCCTCCCACTATTAGTAGCACTAATATACCTGCAAAACACAGCAGGAACCTTAAATTTCTTACTTCTACAACACTGAGCCCAACCACTATCCACCTCCTGATCCAACATCTTTATATGACTGGCCTGTATAATAGCTTTCCTAGTAAAAATACCCCTCTACGGACTACACCTCTGACTACCCAAAGCACATGTAGAAGCCCCTATCGCAGGCTCCATAGTACTTGCAGCCGTACTACTAAAACTTGGCGGTTACGGCATGCTACGAATCACATCCATGCTTAACCCCCTAACAGAGCATATAGCATATCCATTCCTTATACTCTCCCTTTGAGGAATAATCATAACTAGCTCTATCTGTTTACGTCAAACAGACCTAAAATCACTCATTGCATATTCCTCAATCAGCCATATAGCACTCGTTATCGCAGCCATCCTAATCCAAACCCCCTGAAGCTATATAGGGGGTACCGCTCTAATAATCGCCCATGGCCTCACATCCTCTATACTATTTTGTCTAGCAAATTCCAACTACGAACGCATCCATAGCCGAACCATAATCCTAGCCCGAGGCCTACAAGTCTTTCTACCACTAATAGCCACCTGATGACTACTAGCAAGCCTAACAAACCTCGCTTTACCCCCAACCATCAACCTAATTGGAGAGCTACTCGTAGTTATATCAATCTTCTCATGATCAAACCCTACCATCCTCCTAATAGGAACAAACATTGTAATTACCGCTCTCTACTCCCTGTACATATTAATCATAACACAACGTGGCAAACACACACACCACATCAACAATATTACCCCATCCTTCACACGAGAACATGCCTTAATAGCCCTACATATTATTCCCCTCCTACTCCTATCACTAAATCCTAAAATTATCTTAGGGCCCCTTTACTGTAAGTATAGTTTAAGAAAAACATTAGTTTGTGAAACTAACAATAGAAGACCTAAAACTTCTTACTTACCGAAAAAGTACCGCAAGAACTGCTAATTCATGCTCCCACACCTAACAACTGTGGCTTTTTCTAACTTTTACAGGATAACAGTTATCCATTGGTCTTAGGAACCAAAAAATTGGTGCAACTCCAAATAAAAGTAATAAACTTACTTACCTCTTTTGCCCTACTTACACTACTAATCCTAACCACCCCAATCATAATACCCAACATAAATTCCCACAAAGACAATAAATACCAATCCTATGTAAAAAACATTGTCTTCTGCGCCTTTATCACCAGCCTAATCCCCGCAATAATCTACCTCCATACAAACCAAGAAACACTCATCTCAAACTGACACTGAATTACCATTCAAACCCTCAAATTAACACTCAGCTTTAAAATAGACTACTTCTCACTTATGTTTATACCAGTAGCACTATTCATTACATGATCTATCATAGAATTCTCCATATGATATATGCACTCCGACCCCCATATCAACCAATTCTTTAAATACCTACTCCTTTTCCTCATTACCATACTAATTCTCATTACAGCTAACAATCTCTTCCAACTCTTCATCGGATGAGAAGGAGTAGGAATTATGTCCTTCTTACTCATTGGCTGATGATTCGGACGAACAGACGCAAACACAGCCGCCCTCCAAGCAATCCTATATAACCGTATCGGAGACATCGGACTCCTCGCATCAATAGCATGATTCCTCTTCAACATAAACACATGAGACATACAACAAATCTTCATACTCAACCAAAACCCCCTAAATTTCCCCCTAATAGGACTCGTACTAGCCGCAGCTGGAAAATCAGCCCAATTCGGACTTCACCCCTGACTCCCATCAGCAATAGAAGGCCCCACCCCAGTCTCAGCCCTACTCCACTCAAGCACAATAGTTGTAGCAGGAATCTTCCTACTTGTCCGCTTTCACCCCTTAATAGAAAATAGTAAATCAATCCAAACAGTAACCCTCTGCTTGGGCGCCATCACAACCCTATTTACAGCCATCTGCGCCCTCACCCAAAATGACATCAAGAAGATCATTGCTTTTTCCACCTCCAGTCAACTAGGCCTAATAATAGTAACAATCGGCCTCAACCAACCTTACTTAGCATTCCTACACATTTGCACACATGCTTTCTTTAAAGCCATACTATTCCTATGCTCCGGCTCCATCATCCACAACCTCAACAACGAACAAGACATCCGAAAAATAGGAGGACTATTCAAAGCCCTCCCATTCACTACAACCGCCCTTATTATTGGATGCCTTGCACTAACAGGAATACCATTCCTCGCCGGATTTTACTCCAAAGACCCCATTATCGAAGCCGCCACTTCGTCTTATACCAACGCCTGAGCCCTACTATTAACTTTAATCGCCACCTCTCTCACAGCCGTCTATAGTACCCGCATCATCTTCTTCACACTACTAGGACAACCCCGCTTCCCTCCCTCTACAATTATCAACGAAAACAACCCACTACTAATCAACCCCATCAAACGACTACTCATCGGAAGTATCTTCGCCGGCTTCATCCTATCCAACAGTATTCCTCCAATAACCACACCCCTAATAACCATACCCCTGCACCTAAAACTAACCGCCCTTACAATAACAACCCTCGGCTTCATTATTGCATTCGAAATTAACCTTGATACACAAAACCTAAAATATATCCATCCATCAAACTCTTCTAAATTCTCCACCCTACTAGGGTATTTTCCCACAATTATACATCGCCTACCCCCTTACTTTAACCTATTAATAAGCCAAAAACTAGCAACTTCCCTACTAGACTTAATCTGACTAGAAACTATTCTACCAAAAACCACAGCCCTCATCCAATTAAAAGCCTCCACACTAACCTCTAATCAACAAGGCCTTATCAAACTCTACTTCTTATCTTTCCTTATTACCATTATACTTACGATAACCCTATTTAACTACCCCGAGTAATCTCCATAATAATTACAACACTAATAAATAAAGACCAACCCGTAACAATCACTAACCAAACACCATAACTATACAATGCTGCAACCCCAGTAACCTCTTCACTAAAAATCCCAGAATCTCCAGTACCATAAACAACCCAATCCCCTAGCCCATCAAACTCAAATACAATCTTCACCTCTCCACTCTTCAAAGCATAAGCCACAACCAAAAATTCTACCACCAATCCTAAAATAAATGCCCCTAATACAACTTTATTAGAGACCCAAACCTCAGGATATTGCTCAGTAGCTATAGCGGTTGTGTAACCAAACACAACCAACATTCCCCCCAAATAAATCAAAAATACCATTAAACCCAAAAACGAACCACCAAAACTTAAAACAATTCCACATCCAACACCACCACCCACAATCAATCCTAAACCCCCATAAATAGGTGAAGGTTTCGAAGAAACCCCCACAAAACTAATTACAAAAACAATGCTTAAAATAAAAACAATGTATATCATCATTATTCTCACATGGATTTCAACCATGACTTATGACATGAAAAATCATCGTTGTCATTCAACTACAAGAACATCAATGACCAACATCCGAAAAACACACCCACTAATAAAAATTATCAACGACGCATTCATCGATCTACCCACCCCATCAAACATCTCCTCATGATGAAACTTTGGCTCTCTACTCGGCCTCTGCTTAATTGTACAAATCCTAACAGGTCTGTTCCTAGCAATACACTACACACCAGACACAACAACCGCCTTCTCATCAGTTACACACATTTGCCGAGACGTAAACTACGGTTGAATCATCCGATATCTACATGCAAATGGAGCCTCTATATTCTTTATCTGCCTTTACGCCCACATAGGGGCAGGCCTATACTATGGCTCCCACGCCTTCCGAGAAACATGGAATATCGGAGTCATCCTACTATTCACAATTATAGCTACCGCATTCGTAGGCTACGTTCTACCCTGAGGACAAATATCATTTTGAGGTGCAACCGTCATCACCAACCTCCTATCAGCAATCCCATATATTGGTACTACCTTAGTCGAATGAATCTGAGGTGGCTTCTCTGTAGACAAAGCAACATTAACACGCTTTTTTGCCTTCCACTTCATCCTCCCTTTTATTATCCTAGCATTAGCAATTGTCCACCTCATTTTCCTCCACGAAACAGGATCCAATAACCCCACAGGTATCCCATCTGACATAGACAAAATCCCATTCCACCCCTACTACACAATCAAAGACATTCTAGGCGCCCTACTACTAATTCTAACCCTACTAGCACTAACCCTATTCGCACCGGACCTGCTTGGAGACCCCGACAACTATACCCCAGCAAACCCACTCAGTACCCCAGCACACATTAAACCAGAATGATACTTCCTATTCGCATACGCAATCCTACGATCAATCCCTAATAAACTAGGCGGAGTTTTAGCCTTATTACTCTCAATCCTAATCTTAGCCTTCATCCCAATACTCCACACATCCAAACAACGAAGCATAATATTCCGACCCTTCAGCCAGTCTCTATTCTGAGTATTAGTCGCAGACCTATTAACCCTAACATGGATCGGTGGCCAACCCGTAGAACACCCCTACATAATCGTAGGCCAACTCGCATCCATCCTTTACTTCCTCTTAATCCTAGTACTAATACCAGTAGCTAGTCTTATCGAGAACAAGCTTATAAAATGAAGAGTCTTTGTAGTATAACTAATTACCCCGGTCTTGTAAACCGGAAAAGGAGAGCGAACCACACCTCCCTAAGACTCAAGGAAGAAGCATCACACTCCACCATCAGCACCCAAAGCTGAAATTCTACATAAACTATTCCCTGAAAATATATATTGTACAATAACCACAACACCACAGTACTATGTCCGTATTAAAAATAACTTATCTTATTACATACTACTATGTACCCGTGCATGTATGCATGTCCACATAACCAGTAATAGCGATGTCCTCCTGTAAATATATATATGTATACATACTATGTATAATTGTGCATTCAATTATCTTCACCACGAGCAGTTAAAGCCCGTATTAAAATTCATTAATTTTACATATTACATAATATTCATTGATAGTACATTAGCGCATGTTCTTATGCATCCACAAGCTAATTTAACAAAACTAATTCTTATGGCCGCTCCATTAGATCACGAGCTTAATCAGCATGCCGCGTGAAACCAGCAACCCGCTCGGCAGGGATCCCTCTTCTCGCACCGGGCCCATCAATCGTGGGGGTAGCTATTTAATGATCTTTATAAGACATCTGGTTCTTACTTCAGGACCATATTAACTTAAAATCGCCCACTCGTTCCCCTTAAATAAGACATCTCGATGGGTTAATTACTAATCAGCCCATGATCATAACATAACTGAGGTTTCATACATTTGGTATTTTTTTATTTTTTTTGGGGGGCTTGCACGGACTCAGCTATGACCCTAAAGGGTCTCGTAGCAGTCAGATAAATTGTAGCTGGACCTGGCTGTATTTTTTATTTGACTAGCACAACCAACATGTGCAATTAAATTAATGGTTACAGGACATAGTACTCCACTATTCCCCCCGGGCTTAAAAAGCTGTATGTCTTAGAGGATCAAACCCCCCTTTTTCCATACAATACTAACCGTCTGCTTAGATATTCACCACCCCCCTAGACAGGCTCCTCCCTAGATTTAAAAGCCATTTTATTTATAAATCAATACTAAATCTGACACAAACCCAATAATGAAAATACATGAACGTCATTCCTATTTATATAC